GGAATAAAGAAAGATATTCTTCTAATTCTCTTTCGTTAATCTCTCGAATTAGAGACAGTAAATAGAAAAAATAGAGAGAAGAACAAGACGAGTTTTTAATTCCTTATCTTTTAATTCCTTATCTTTTAATTCCTTATCTTTTAATTCCTTATCTTAATTGAACGAGAAGCCGTATGAGGTGAGAATCTCACGTACGGTTTTGTAGAGTGACAGTACAGGTGACTTCTCTGTCAACTTTTCCACTACCACACCCAAAAAACCTAACTCTGCCTTACGAAAAGTCGCTAGAGTCCGATTAACTTCTGGATTCGAAATCACGGCTTACATACCAGGTATTGGCCATAATTTACAAGAACATTCAGTAGTCTTGGTAAGAGGTGGAAGGGTCAAAGATTTACCTGGTGTAAGATATCATATTGTTCGAGGAACTCTAGATGCTGTAGGGGTGAAAGATCGCAAACAAGGGCGTTCTAGTGCGTTGTATAATATTATCTACCATTTGTATCATTCTCAATGATTCCATATTAGTATCGAAAATATGTCAAAAATCTAGCTAACCCAATAATGAAAATATTGTAAGGGGACTAAAGCATGCTATTATAGGATTTGAATATTAGAAATCTATTTGAAACCAATCTATGTCTAAGGTTTACTATTCCAATTATTCATTGAGTCTTCCCTTGACTCTTTTTGTGTTTAAATAATCTTTCAATATCTTGACTTTTTTAGAACAAGTTTAAGCTAGAATCAATAAGATTTTAAAAACCCTTTCATTTTTATTTCGTGAACCTAAAGACTATTGTTGTGAAGATATATAAAATACAAGATTTCCTTTTCCCGAAAGAAATATCTGGAAGAAGAAAGGGAAACGGATACTCAATATTTAATGAGTAAATATGATCTTCTCCAAAGATAGAGAGAAAATATTCTATCGATGTAGAATCATATGGAAAGCCGTATTCGATGAAAATCGTATGTACGGTTTGGAGGGAGATCTCTTAGAATCTGAAAGATCCACCCTACAATATGGGGTGAAAAAGCCAAAATAAATCATTAAATAGTGATTCAAAAATAAAATAGAATACCTTTTCAAACTCATGTCACGTCGAAGTACTGCAGCAGGAGAAACTGCAAAATCAGATCCAATTTATCGTAATCGATTAGTTAACATGTTGGTTAACCGTCTTCTTAAAGACGGTAAAAAATCATTGGCTTATCGAATTCTTTATCAAGCTATGAAGCAGATTAAGCAAAAAACGCAAAAGAACCCACTATCTGTTTTACGACAAGCAGTACGCAGAGTAACTCCGAACGTAACAGTAAAGGCAAGACGTGTAGGTGGATCAACTTATCAAGTTCCCGTTGAGATAGTACCTGCACAAGGAAAAGCACTTGCTATTCGGTGGTTATTAGGAGCATCTCGAAAACGTCCAGGTCGAAGTATGGCTTTAAAATTGAGTTATGAGTTAATGGATGCTGCTAAGAATAATGGCAGTGCTGTACGTAAGAAGGAAGAAACTCATAGAATGGCAGAAGCCAATAAAGCTTTTGCACATTTTCGTTAATTATTAGATTCAACTAAAAATGTTCTATAGAACGTTTTTAGTTGAATCTAATAATTAATGATATAATTTATTTAATCATCTTGAGAATAAAGACTAGAATTCTGAAAGAGAAATGTTGTAATAAGAACAAAGAGGGAATCTGAGAAATCGGGAAAAGAAAAGACCTTAAATATCCCTTTCTCAGAATATATTGAAACATCCAATATAGAATATCTAATATATTATTACTATATATATAGTTATTGTAAAAAGATCGAGAAAATGATTGTCCGGAATGGAATAATAGTATAGGTTTCTAATAATTTTGGAAAATGACCAAATATCTTAATAAATTACTTATGCCTTCTCGAACGAACATATCGAAAAATGATTACTTTCTCTCTCAATTTATCTCGAATTTCTCTTATGAAAGATTTTAATTTGTTTCTCCTATATGGTAATTCCATTCTGCCAGAATGTATTTTAATTCTTAGCCCAATTGTTACTATCATTATTGATTTAGTATCCAACAAACAAAATACACCTTGGCTCTATCTAATATCATTAACAGCTTTAGTTACCAGTATAGTAATCTTATTATTTCAATGGAAAGAAGAACCTGTATTGACTTTTTCTGAGACTTTTCAAATAAACAGTTTTAACAATATATTTAGACTATTTATTTTAATTTGTTCATTATTATGTATTCCATTATCTATCGACTACATACAATGTACAAAGACGGCCTTAACAGAATTTTTATTATTCATATTAACAGCGACTTTAGGAGGAATGTTTTTATGCTGTGCAAATGATTTAGTAACTATTTTTGTAGCTTTAGAATGTTTAGGATTATCATCTTATCTATTATCTGGATATACAAAGAAAGATGTACGGTCTAATGAAGCTACCATGAAATATTTACTTATGGGTGGAGCAAGTTCTTCTATCTTGGTTTATGGTTTTTCCTTGCTATACGGATTGTCTGGAGGAGAGATTCAACTTCAAAGAATAGTCAATGGACTTCTAAACACACAAATGTATAATTCTACAGGGATGTTTATCTCAATGATATTTCTTCTTGTAGGAGTTGGATTCAAACTCTCGTTAGTTCCTTTTCATCAATGGACTCCCGATGTATATGAAGGAGTGTGATTCGTTCAAGAAATCCTTAGATCTGTAATAGATTATTGAATAGATCGTTAATCTACTTTTTTAAGGTACTTTATTTATAGACATGTGGAGAAAAAAAAAGAACACCCTATATCCTCACTCGGATTACTAAATAACTTTTACTAAAGATTTTTGTAAGATCTTTGTTTAATGATTAGAGTAAAGCAAAGTCAAGAAAGAAGATCGATTTTGGAATAATAAGAAGATCTCTTTATAAGTTAGTTATTAAGGGTAGTTTTTGCAAAGATCAAACAAATGACGTATAAAAATATTATTTTTAATAACTTTTGTAAGATGCTAAATAGTTAGTTTTAATCCTTCAAAGACTACGAGTGTAGCAGAAGCATCCGTCAACAAAGAGATCACCCTAAAATAATAATCTCATGTCTATTAAAAACGAATAAACTCAGATGGTTTTCTTATTTAATCTTCTTTTCCCGATTTTCTTTTCCCGATTTTGGGGGAAAAGACTATAATGATTAAACAAGTAATAGATTTTCATAAAGACTACTGATAAAGGATTCCTCGAAAAGTTCAAGATTCTAATAATTTTGAATAGATTCAATCTTATACACACGCGAGGAAGGTTATAAAAGAGATGATCGTATAAACTCTTTTTTACTTAGGAGCCGTGTGAAATGAGAGTTTCATGCACGGTTTTGAATGAGAGAAAAGATTGAGTAATCTTCTTTTCGACTCTGACTCCCCCACTCCAGTTGTTGCTTTTTTTTCCGTGACTTCGAAAGTAGCTGCTTTAGCTTTAGCTACTCGACTTTTCAATATTCTATTTCCTTCTTCATCAACTGAATGGCATCTGCTTCTTGAAATATTAGCTATTCTTAGCATGATATTGGGAAATTTAATTGCTGTCACTCAAATAAGCATGAAACGTATGCTTGCATATTCTTCTATAAGTCAGATTGGATATATTATTATTGGAGTAATTGCTGCAGAATCCAATAATGGATATGCAAGTATGATAACTTACATGCTAATTTATATATTTATGAATCTAGGGACTTTTGCTTGTATCATCTTATTCGGTTTGCGTACAGGAACGGATAATATTCGAGATTATGCGGGATTATCTACAAAAGATCCTCTCTTAACTCTCTCTTTAGTGCTATGTCTACTATCTCTAGGTGGCATACCTCCGCTATCAGGTTTTTTCGGAAAACTCTATTTATTCTGGTGTGGATGGAAAGCAGGTTTATACCTTTTGGTTTCAACAGCACTTTCTACAAGCGTTATTTCTATGTATTATTACTTAAAAATCATTAAGTTATTATTTACTAAACAAAACAGACAATTAACTATTTATATACAAAAGTATAAGGTTTCGTCGTATGCTCTAATCCCAAAGAGTTCTATCGAGATCACTATGATTATATGTGTAGTAGCATCTACTCCACCAGGGATATTAATAAATCCTATTATTGCAATCGCACAGAATACTTTCTTTTAAATAAAGCTCTTCTCATTCATTGAATATTCATAGAAAGAGATTCTTAAATAAGTTGATTTTGATATCATCAATCTCACAAGAAGAGAATATTCTTTGAATTGCGGAATAAATACTTCTATCTCTAATCAAAGATAGAAGTATTTGTTTTAGGAAGAGTTACCATTGAATCGGAATTGTTGTTTCCGATGTTACAACAACATCACTTATTAGCTTATTTCTTAATCGATTCCAGTTTCAATCCAATAATCTATTTAGCTCTTGACAAAGGTTCTTGGATTTATCTATTATTTGAATAGAATACTCAAGATTGTTAGTAGCCATTGACAAAGTATATTAGATATGTTATACTATCTAATAGATAAGGAGCTAAAGATAGTAGATAGAGAGCTAAAGATTGTTAGTAGCTTGTTAGTAACTACTATCCAAAGTATATTGGATATGCTATTCCACTAATAGATAGATAATAGATAGAGGGCTAGAGATTGTTACTAATCGAGAGCTCAAAATTGTTAGTAGCTATTGACAAAGTATATTGGATATGCTATAATACTGGTAGATAACAGGCTAAAGATTGTTAGTAGTGATTGACAAAGTATATTCGATATCCTATACTAGTAGTAGATGGGGATCTAAAAAGAATAGATAGAGAGCTAAAGATTGTTAGTAGCTACTGACAAAGTGTCTTGAATGTGATTCTGTACTAATAGAAGATAGAAGATTCTATACCAAGAAAAAACGGAACTAATAGAAAGCTAAAGCTTGTTCTAAAACCTGTTATTAGCCATTGAATAAGTATCTTGAATATTCTATTCTACAAATAGAGAGCTAAGACTCTACAAATAGAAAGCTAAAACCTGTTATTAGCTGTTGACACAAGTATAGTAAATGTGATTCAATGAAATTGAAGTACTCCAAAGAAATTGGAGCAATCAAACTTGTTATTAGCTATTGACGCAATGTCTTAATTGACACAATGTCTTAGATGTGATACTCTTCGATTAGAACACTCAAAGAGCTTTTAACATCAGTGTATTGGATACAATAGAATCAGATTAGAAGAATCTGGATTCAAAAAAAATTGGATTCAAAAAATCAAGTAGTGGTTGCCATCAGTGGATTGGATTTGTTACAATGAGAGTAGAACAATCAATTTTGTGGTTGCCATCGATGGATTAGATCTAATAGAATTAAAACGATTGGAATTGAAACAATCAAATTAAAACAATCAAATGGATCTTGACATCTTGACATAAGTGAATTAAATAAGTGAATTGGATTTGCTCCAATTGGATCAGAAGAATCAACTAGTTTGGATTCTGGATTCGAAGAATCAACTAGTGGTTGCCATCAATGAATTCGATGTGTTATAATAATAATAGAACAATCAACTAGTGATTGATAGTGGTTGCAATCGATGGATTCAATGTGTTATAATAATAATAGAACAATCAATTAGTGATTGATAGCAACTAGTGATTGATAGTGGTTGCAATCGATGGATTCATCGTGTTATAATAATAATAGAACAATCAATTAGTGATTGATAGCAACTAGTGATTCATAGTGGTTGCAATCAATGAATTCGATGTGTTATAATAATAATAGAACAATCAACTAGTGATTGATAGCAACTAGTGATTGATAGTGGTTGCAATCGATGGATTCATCGTGTTATAATAATAATAGAACAATCAATTAGTGATTGATAGCAACTAGTGATTCATAGTGGTTGCCATCGATGGATTCAATGTGTTATAATAATAATAGAACAATCAACTAGTGGTTTGGTTGCTATCGATGGATCCAATTTGCTACGATGAAATCAGAAGGATCAACTAGTGGTTGACACAGATGGATTGAATCGTCTATAATACTATTAGAACAATCAACTAGTGATTGACATCATCAATCAACTAGTGGTTGACATCAATGGATTCGATTTGTTCGAGTTAGGGATTCGATTTGTTCGAATCTCGGATCAGAAGATTGGATTAGAACAATCAACTAGTGATTGCCATCATCAATGGATTGAATTTGTTATAATCAGATCAGAAGGATCAACTAGCTGTTGCCATCGACGAATTGACTTTGTTATAATCAGATCAGAACAGTCAACTAGTGGTTGCCACCGATGGATTGAATTTGTTCGAATCAGATTAGAACAATCAAGTTGACTTGACATCGATGGATTGGATGTATTATAATGCCAATAGAAGATGTATGATAAATCCTGATAAGCCTTGATGGTGAAATGGTAGACACGCAAGTTTCAAAATCTTGGGCTATACGGCGTAGAGGTTCGAATCCTCTTCAAGGCAGGAGATTACAAGAATCTCCTTCAGGCAAAGAAATCAAAACTACCTACTTTTTTCTTTCTATATAAAAGCCAATTTTATTGGATATGGAATAAGTAAACTGATTTGAAATCTTTTCTCTATATAGAGAACTTCTTCTTTAAGAAGTAAAGGATAAGAAATCTTTAAGACGTAAAGGATAAGAAATCTTTTTTCTCCCTCTATATAGAGGACTTGCTTGAACGAATGTGTGGGAAACAATAAATGTTTGACATAGAATGAGGCGTTATCATAGAATGAGGCGTTAGAATGAGTCGTTGGAATGAGGCGTTACCTTAGAACGAGTCGTTGGAATGAGTCGTTGGAATGAGGCGTTACCTTAGAATGAGTCGTTGGAATGAGGCGTTACCTTAGAATGAGTCGTTGGAATGAGTCGTTCGAATGAGTCGTTATCATAGAATGAGTCGTTAGAATGAGGCGTTAGAATGAGGCGTTACCTTAGAATGAAGCGTTAGAATGAGTCGTTAGAATGAGGCGTTATCATAGAATGAGTCGTTACCTTAGAATGAATCGTTACATCTATCTATATAGACATCTTGTTAACAAGTAAAAGACACAAAATCTTTTCTCTATATGGATGGAAAATTTACATGAAATAGAGTATAACGATTCTGTTCTATTGATTACCTTTACAAGAAATAGAGGTAATAAATTTACATGAAATAGAGTATAACGATTTTGTTCTATTGATTACCTTTACAAGAAATAAAGGTAATAACTCTACAAAAAATAGAGTATAACGTTTTTGTTCTTGATTACCTTTACAAGAAATAAAGGTAATAACTTTACATGAAATAGAGTATAATGATTCTTTTAATGAAATAAGGATAACGACTTTTTTAATGAAATAAGTATAATGATTCTGTTCTATTTATTCTCTTTACAAAAAATAGAGATAATAACTTTACAAAAAATAGAGTATAACGATTTTGTTCTCGATTACCTTTACAAGAAATAGAGGTAATAACTTTACATGAAATAGAGTATAACGATTTTGTTCTCGATTACCTTTACAAGAAATAAAGGTAATAACTTTACATGAAATAGAGTATAACGATTTTGTTCTATTGATTACCTCTACAAGAAATAGAGGTAATAACTTTACAAAAAATAGAGAATAACGATTTTGTTCTATTGATTACCTCTACAAGAAATAGAGGTAATAACTTTACAAAAAATAGAGAATAACGATTTTGTTCTATTGATTACCTTTACAAGAAATAAAGGTAATAACTTTACAAAAAATAGAGTATAACGTTTTTGTTCTTGATTACCTTTACAAGAAATAGAGGTAATAACTTTACAAAAAATAGAGAATAACGACTCTTTTCTTTATTATTTCATTTCTTACCTCTATAAGAATTACCTTTATAAGAAGTAGAGGATAATTCTAAAAAGTAGAGGATAATGACTATATAAGAATTACCTTTATAAGAAGTAGAGGATAATTCTAAAAAGTAGGGGATAATGACTATATAAGAATTACCTTTATAAGAAGTAGAGGATAATTCTAAAAAGTAGGGGATAATGACTATTTTCTCGAGTACTTCATCTATTACATGGAATATACGTCTAACAAGTCAAAGATTGGAAATCTTTGACTATATAGACGCTATAGATGCCTAACAAGTCAAAGATTGGAAATCTTTGACTATATAGACGCTATAGATGCCTAACAAGTCAAAGATTGGAAATCTTTGACTATATAGGTGTCTTTTTTTTCAAGAAGTAAAGGATAAGAAATCTTTTACTCCATATTGATGGACGTTGATAAGTTCCGAGACCTTTTTACTATCTATTGATGGACGTTGATAAGTTCCGAGACCTTTTTACTATCTATTTATGGACGTTGACAAGTTCCGAGACCTTTTTACCATATATTATTTATGGACGTTGATAAGTTCCGAATAAGGCCTATTTACTAGATATCGATGAATAACTTGAATGAATATGTGAAAAATAAGAAATTTTTGACATAGAAAGACTTTAACGTCTTTATTTCAGGACTGTAAATCCTTCAATAAAGACGTTAACTATTTCTGACTTTATTTCGGGACTGTAAATCTTTCAATAAAGTCTTTGTTTCAGAACTGTAAATGTTTTTCTAAAGAAAGTCTTTATTTCGGGACTGTAAATCCTTCAATAAAGACTTTAACTCTTTAATAAATAAAGACTTCAAATCTTTAATTCTTGTCGCTAGATAGCTGAGATTAGAAATATTGTTTTCGATATGACTACTAGATAGCTGAGCCGGGACCGTAAATCTTTCTCTATCTAGTAGAAGATGCAAAGTCTTTGGTGCTGCTATACAGCCGGGACTGAAAACTTGAAGGGATAAAGAGAAATTGAATGGTTTGGTCCTCTAAAGAGAGAGAAAAGAAGAAGTATTCTTTTCTTTCTCTCTACTTTTCTTCTGTGAGGAAATGGTACATTTGCTACATCAGATACATCATATTATTTATCGATCCTTTGTTTTTTTTTTTTTTTTCTACCTCTATTGTCTCATCCTCATGAAGCTTGAACGTGAAAGATATTTTTATCCCATCGAATGGGAGAGAAACATGATAAGAAACAATTTGTATTTTTACAATCGTATTTCGACCATACTATTCCTACTAAGATTCCTTTAATAACTATCTAGATAGAATATTCTATCTATAGAATACTGTAAAGACGTACTTTAGCATCCATGGCTGAACGGTTAAAGCACCCAACTCATAATTGGCGAATTCACAGGTTCAACTCCTGTTGGATGCATAAGAATATTGGGAAGAGGGTATATAGAAAAAAATGAGATATAGTCTGTGGATAAACTTAGAAAGACTATACAGGAATTTGAAAAGGTGTTAATATTACTTCGAAGAAACACAAATCAAAGTTATAGAATACTCCATCAATTTGTTAGTGGGAAAGGAACTACATGGATGAAATAAATAACCAAGTACTCACA